CTGAACCCAACGCTTACATTGCATTTGCGGGTAAAAGAGTAATTGAACAAACATTGAATAAGACAGTACCCGAGGATTCACAAGTGGCTGAATATTTATTCCATAAGGGCTTATTCGATCCAATCGTACCACGTAATCCTTTAAAGGGCGTTCTGAGTGAATTATTTCGGCTACATGCCTTCTTTCCTTTGAATCAAACTTAGATTTTGAATCAAACTTAGATTAAGTAGAGCTGTAGAGTAGAGTCTTCATTTTTAATTTATTAATTAATTTAATAATTAATAAAACGGAATAAATTTTTAAAAATGAAAATTATTAAATTATAAGACAAGAGCACAAAATAACTAATAATATGAATAATAAAAAGGTGTATTATCATACATATATTTCGTGTAGAAACGTGTAGAAGGGTGAATAAGTCCGTTTATTTACATATTTTTTATTTACACATTTTTTTTTATAGGCATTTAGTAAAAAAAAATTATTAAAACATATACTTATATACTCCTTATTTAGGTATATACTCACTTAGGTATACTTAGTATAATATTAGTATAATATAATTATTATATATAAAATATCTTTATAACAATATAAGGTTAAAAAAAATTTAATATAAAACAATAAATAAAAATAACAGGTACAAATATTAAATCGAGGTACCCATTCAATGATAGCTTTCAACAACTTTCCCTCCATTTTTGTGCCTTTAGTAGGCTTAGTATTTCCGGCAATTGCAATGGTTTCTTTATCTCTTCATGTTCAAAAAAACAAGATTTTTTAGATACTATAGGGACAACTCTTATCCATTTTTTTTTTTTTTCAAAACTGACTTTGATCATAACACCCATATCTATTTAGTAGAATATGGTATAACATGTGGCTTCTTTCGAGCCTAAGCTCTTATGTATGTGTAAACATGATATATGGGTAAATGAATTCTAACAATTTTCAAATGGATCGGTATCGGGGAGAATTTCGGAAATGGAAAGTCAATATATCTATATGTGGATATCTATAGGAAATCATATGAAAGAGATGTTATTATTTTAGTTTGGATCTAAGCAATTCGATGAATTTTTCTAAAAGGTTCACATCATAGTAGTGCTGGTTGATGAGAGTTACTTCGGAAACAAAAAAAGTAAAATCAAATTTCTTTTTGTTATTCTTCCAATTCCAATAAAATGCAACTAGGTCTAGTGAGAGTATGAGTTGGCGATCAGAACGTATATGGATAGAACTTATAGCGGGATCTCGAAAAATAAGTAATTTCGGTTGGGCCCTTATTCTTTTTTTAGGTTCATTAGGGTTTGTATTGGTTGGAACCTCCAGTTATTTTGGTAGGAATTTTATATCTTTATTTCCTTCTCAGCAAATAAATTTTTTTCCGCAGGGGATCGTGATGTCTTTCTATGGGATCGCGGGTCTTTTTATTAGCTCCTACTTGTGGTGCACAATTTCGTGGAATGTAGGTAGTGGTTATGATCGATTCGATATAAAAGAGGGCATAGTGTGTATTTTTCGTTGGGGATTTCCTGGAAAAAACCGTCGCATATTTCTGCGATTCCTTATGAAAGATATTCAGTCCATCAGAATAGAAAATAAAGAGGGTCTTTTTGCTCGTCGGGTCCTTTATATGGAAATCAGAGGCCAGGGGGCCATTCCCTTGACGCGTACTGATGAGAATTTGACTCCACGAGAAATTGAGCAAAAAGCTGCTGAATTGGCCTATTTCTTGCGCGTACCAATTGAAGTATTTTGAAAAAAGGAACTGAAAAATGAATACTTTGCAAGAGGGAAAAAACTCAAGAACCCTCTTTTTTTTCTATACCATAACTTAACGGAAGTTTGTTCTGAACGCCTATTCGAGCCAAAGTAAACGTATACGAAGCAACCCTAAAACGAAATTTTTTGTGTCCATAATTTTTTTTATTTTAATATTTGATATTTTTTTTAATAGAACGGGAGTTCTTTCGTCTCGAAATCCAACTAATATTAATTTGAAGTGGGCTCTTTCTTATTCTATTTCTGTATTCTTTCTAGATTCAAGGACTAACCTAACCGCTATACTGCATCACAAATAAAAACCTCGCAATAGATTAATGGGCTCGATGACTTGGGATATAACTTATGCTTGATAGAAATATTAGTATCATATAGAGTCGACGCATGGGGTGAGTTCATTTAAACTTCAAAAATTCACAGACGAAAAATGGCAAAAAAGAAAGTATTCATTTCCCTTCTATATCTTGCATTTATAGTATTTTTGCCTTGGTGGATCTCTCTCTCATTTAAAAAAAGTCTGGAATCTTGGATTACCAATTGGTGGAATATTAGGCAATCCGAAATTTTTTTGAATGATATTCAAGAAAAGAGTATTCTAAAAAAATTCATAGACTTGGAGGAACTCCTTCGTTTGGAGGAAATGATAAAGGAATACCCAGAAACGCATTTACAAAAGCTTCGCGTCGAAATCTACAAAGAAACGACCCAATTGATCAAGATGCACAATGAGGATCGTATCCATACAATTTTACACTTCTCGACAAATATAATCTGTTTCGTTATTCTAAGTGGTTATTCTATTCTAGGTAATGAAGAACTTGTTATTCTTAACTCTTGGATTCAAGAATTCCTATATAACTTAAGCGACACAATAAAAGCTTTTTCTATTCTTTTATTAACTGATTTATGTATAGGATTCCATTCGCCCCACGGTTGGGAATTAATGATTGGCTCTGTCTACAAAGATTTTGGATTTGCTCATAATGATCAAATTATATCCGGTCTTGTTTCTACTTTTCCAGTCATTTTAGATACAATTTTTAAATATTGGATCTTTCGTTATTTAAATCGTGTATCTCCTTCACTTGTAGTGATTTATCATTCAATGAATGACTGAAAAATGATTGAACGACCCAATTATAATATTTGTTACTTTGTCCATAAGCAAAACACTCAAAATAGTACTTATTCTTTCTACCCAGCCAAGGGATCTCTCCAATGTTTCAGAAAAATTATTTCAGTAAATAGCAAAATTATAGATAGGGAACTCTACTAGCGACCTACCTAATTTTATTGTAGAAAATTTCGGGATCAATGATTGGACCATGCAAACTAAAAAAACCTTTTCGTCGATAAAGAAAGAGATTACTCGATCCATTTCCCTATCGCTCATGATATATATAATAACTCAGGCACCCATTTCAAATGCCTATCCCATTTTTGCACAGCAGGGTTATGAAAATCCACGAGAAGCAACGGGCCGTATTGTATGTGCCAATTGCCATTTAGCTAATAAACCCGTGGATATCGAGGTTCCACAAGCGGTACTTCCGGATACTGTATTTGAAGCAGTTGTTCGAATTCCCTATGATCTGCAAGTGAAACAAGTTCTTGCTAATGGTAAAAAAGGCGCTTTGAATGTGGGGGCTGTTCTTATTTTACCCGAGGGGTTTGAACTAGCCCCGCCCGATCGTATTTCGCCCGAGATTAAAGAAAAGATAGGAAATCTGTCTTTTCAAAGTTACCGCCCTACTAAAAAAAATATTCTTGTGATAGGTCCTGTTCCTGGTCAGAAATATAGTGAAATCACCTTTCCTATTCTTTCCCCGGACCCCGCTACTAAGAAAGATGTTCACTTCTTAAAATATCCCATATACGTAGGTGGGAACAGAGGAAGGGGTCAGATTTATCCCGACGGGAGCAAGAGTAACAATAATGTTTATAATGCTACAGCAGCAGGTATAGTAAGCAAAATCATACGAAAAGAAAAGGGGGGATACGAAATAACCATAGTGGAGGCATCGGGTGGGCGTCAAGTGGTTGATATTATCCCTCCAGGGCCGGAACTTCTTGTTTCTGAGGGCGAATCCATCAAACTTGATCAACCATTAACGAGTAATCCTAATGTGGGCGGATTTGGTCAGGGGGATGCAGAAGTAGTACTTCAAGATCCATTACGTGTCCAAGGCCTTTTGCTCTTCTTGGCATCTGTTATTTTTGCACAAATCTTTTTGGTTCTTAAAAAGAAACAGTTTGAGAAAGTTCAATTGTCCGAAATGAATTTCTAGATCCGCGAATTTTTCAACATCAAACTCTAAAAAGAAATAAATTGTTGTTGGCAATTATATTATGTAATTGTGTATGATCAAAAAAATTTTGTTTGTTTCTTTTTTCGGATTTCGGGAATTACTTATACTGGTCATGATGTGTATATTGTGAAGAAGACTATTTGATTTTACTTATCTCTTCTTTGTTTTTTCAATCCAAATCGAAGTGATATAGAATGAATCCGTAGTTTTATATTTGAATAGAATAAAAACAAAAGATAAATAAGCGGATAATATAAACCAAAGTATAAATGAAAGGAACAAAGGGTTTAGGGGAGGGGGGGGTTGTGCGTCTCCTAGTCTTTGACACAAGAAAAGGGATTTTCCACAACCCTTTCTTGTGTCGAATTAATAATGATTCTTGATCCTATTCGTCAAAAATTCCTATTCGTGGGTTCCATTTTTTTTTTTCGGTTTATCATAACCTTTTTTCGATTTATCATGTTAAGTAGTGGACAAACAAAAATATAGGTAAATTTATTGAACAAATAGAACTTCTTCAATTTCAATGAACTTCTAAAATAGAAAAAAGGAAACTTTGATTAGATTAAGATTAAAGAAAGTAAGGTTCTATTTTATTAGTATAGAAAGGGTTTGCATGATATCTAATCGATATAAATCCATATATAGAACTATATAGAATTGTGAGTCATCCAAAAAACGGAAATCGAGTGATTCCTTCTTTGTTTTCATTTTTTAAAGTATTCGCAGATACTTTGGAGTAAAAGATGTTCTGAATCAATTAATGAAGTGCATTTTTCAAAACATCAATCATAAGAAAATGTGGATTTTTTTGAAACATTTATACAAAAAAAATATTATGATTATTAAGAACTCAACGGATCCCCCTCGAATCAGACAAGGAAAGAGGGGGTAGGTCCCGTTGAG